TTACTTTATACATAGGTCATCGATTCCGCATTGGATAAAAAAAGGAGGGGACTCCCGTTTTTCCAGTAACAGTAAAAGGTTCAAATCATTTTATCCGATATGAGTGTTCTATATCGGATAAAATGCAAGGATTCGTTTTGAAACTCTCGCCATACTAGCATAGTGGTAGAAAGAACACCAATGTTGCGCCCAGACTTCAAACAATTTAGCTTTAACCATGTTTAGGGCCCCATATTATTGGTTGATAGAGAATCAAAGTGTATTTACCAACGAATCACGAAATGCTACCGTTCGTACATATGATTTCTGAATTGATTCAGAAGTAATTCGCGGGATTGTGCACCTTTATTTCCTAGTTACTAGTTATAAAGAAAAAAGTGCAGCTGGTTCGATACAGCTTATTCTTGAAATAAACAACTCGCACACACTCCCTTTCCAAAAAAAATCAATACACCAAGGACTACACTTAGATTTATTGGATTTGTTGCTAAAATATCGGTATTAAATCCGAAACTCCCGGCGGATGGCCAGTGACCCAAGGAAACGAAAGAATCGGTTACATTTTTCATATGATCTCCTCTTATAGATAGGACTGACTAAATTGAACAGAGTTCTTTTTGTATTACTTTACCCTTTGTTTGTTGAGTTTGTTGATTTTTTTTCGTATTTCTCAATCTATTTAATTTCAATTGAACCCCCCCAAAAAAAAATACTTAATTTAATTATAATTAGGTCCCAGGCCAGGTATCATATCAATTACGAAATATCTCGTTCGTTGCAAGGCGTACTAAAAAAGGGGGTTCCAGTGGACCGAGAACGGGAAGGAAAAAAGCGAGTGGATCCGCTAATTCCGGATCCTCAAATTAGTCCTTCCCACGGGGTATTGTATTATATTATCTCAACGAATAAGTTAAAGTTATTGTAGGATTGAAATCTCGATATAATTTGAAAAATAAAGCGGCAAATCTAAAAAAAAAAAATAAGAAAGATAAAAAAAAGACTTTCCCATTTATTTCGAAGATTAAACAAAAGGATTTGCAAATAAAAGCGCTAATGCCACAACCAGTCCATAAATTGTTAAAGCTTCCATAAAAGCCAGACTAAGCAATAAAGTACCTCGTATTTTACCCTCTGCTTCTGGTTGTCTTGCGATACCTTCTACGGCTTGGCCCGCAGCAGTCCCTTGTCCAACTCCAGGTCCAATAGAAGCCAGCCCTACAGCCAATCCAGCAGCAATAACGGAAGCAGCAGAAATCAGTGGATTCATGGTAAGCTCCTCGCATAAAAATAAAGAAATGGTTAATGATACAAACAACCAATGAATTATGGCTTATTATTCCATTACTAAGATCCATCCAATCGAAATAACTATGAACTACAAATTTTAAGTAATGAGATTATTGAATGAACAGAACTAGTTAGATCTCGCGTTTTTTGTTCCTATCCATGGAATCTTTATGAATCCATAATCAATTGGATCTAGTTCTTCCATTTCATTATTTATTTGTTCCGAGCCGTTCTTTCAATTATGCACTCTTTTTCTTCTATATGCTTGATTTCATCTGTTTATTCTGGGGCCCATACAAAACGAAAAGGTCTTTCTTTTCTATTGTAATTTGTAATTCCTATCTAAAATCGCGATGGGGTAGGAAAGTCAATAAGATATATGGATAGTTCATATATAACTAGTAAAGATCTAATATCACATATACATGATTTCTTCCATAACGTAAACCAAAATCTTATATTCAACCCGATTCTAGAATCATTCTTTGAAACATACGGAAGGGTTTACTTATAGACATTAAATAAATTATGTATATCCAATTCGACCCCACCCCTAACCCATTTTTTATGAATCCCGCTTGTAAATTATCAGTTCCTTTTATTTATCATTATCTCGCATTAATACAAGCATGAATACAAACGGACTAATTTCTTAGTCTGAATCCTTACATATCAATAAATATAAATATTGTAGATCCAATTGCATGCAATGAATTCGAATTTGGATCAATATCAACCATTGAATTAAATAAAATCAAATGAAATGGGAATAGTTCCACAAGAACATTTCTTTTTTTTTATCGCATATCGGAACTGGATAACATAACAATTCTTATCAAAATTATGTATGAATCATAATAAGGATTGACTGAACAAATATATAGAATATAGAATGAATATTGAAGTGAAGGGAGTATGGCATAAGTGGCCCAAACAGAAATCTTGGGAAAAATATTTTATTTTTTAGATCCGCTTCCTTCTTTTTTGACAACTGAATTCCATATCGTAATCTTTTTTACTACTACTCTAAATCATATATACCCGATATTGTATCTATTTTGTTCCAGAATGGATTCTCTGAACCGCCCATACATTGTGTTGGTATAACTAAAAAAGCATATTTTGAAAGCTAGTCAATGATGACCCTCCATAGATTCCCCTATATAAGCCGCCGCTAAGGTTGCGAAAATAAGAGCTTGAATACCGCTTGTAA